TTGTTCAAACTGAAAGAAGAAAAATCGTTTGATTTAGGAAATACCTATTTGAATTTTTTTTGAGTCCGGTTGCGAAGTCTGAATAGTAAATAGTAGGTATGAATCATAGTTCAAATATTTCTTTTCTTGATCTATTCTATATATTCCGTGCTCCAGATACTAGAATAAATATCCGACGAGGTAGAATCATCTTGATAGAGATGACAGGCCCATTTTCTGTATTATCAATAGGATCAATTATAACAAGTCACACACTCATATTCCGGAAATACCGAAACAAATAAATCTCACGGTCGAACTACCAGAATGGTCTAGAAATCCGAGTCTTTCTTAAGTAAAGTAATTTTTTTGATTGAAAAACTAGGACTTTCCAGTTCTTATGAACCTAACTCATTGAAATTCCATCCAGTAAAACGGAAGAATTATAAATTTCCAAAATAATAGATAGGAATATCGCAAATAGAGCCATTGCAACCCCCATAAGTGGTGTAGTCCCCCAGCCCGGTGCTACTTTACCATATTCCGAATTCAACGGTTTCAATAAATTCCCTACAGTAGTTCGTCTTGGCCCAGATCTAGAACTACCCTCAACGGTTTGTGTAGCCATAAAATACTATTCATTGGTTGAGATCTGTTGACTTTGTATACCATTCCGTTGTAGTTGTAAATAAACGATCTTATCGTAGATCCATTGTGATCTTGAAATTATCTAAAAATGGAAACAGCAACCCTAGTCGCCATCTCCATATCTGGTTTACTTGTAAGCTTCACTGGGTACGCCTTATATACCGCTTTTGGGCAACCCTCTCAACAACTAAGAGATCCATTCGAAGAACACGGGGACTAGTTGAAGTAATGAGTCTCCCATATTGGGAGGCTCATTACTTCAATTGAGATAATGAAAAATTATTTCATTTTTTTAGTTTTAGTCGGAACCTTAGGCGGTTCTCGAAAAAAGATAGCGAAAAAAATTATCCCTAAAGTCGAGACTAAAAGGAATGTATAAACCAATGCTTCCATAGATTCGATCGTGGTTTACAATTATAGCTTCCACACCTATTCATTTGGGATCATTTACCATATAAAGAAAAGTAAAGAGTCAAAGAATAAATGGTGATTCAAATCAAGATTTCTCCGGTACCTTATGTCAAATCAAAAAAAAATAGAGGTGAAAGATACCAGAGCAATGTTGTATCAGACTACTTGTCTCCTTGTAGTTGGATCCCCAAGTTTTTGAAATGCTCCAAATTCCACTTGAGCATCCAAATCTGGATCAATACCAGCAAAAACATCTCTGAACAAGGTTCTAGCCCCATGCCAAATGTGTCCAAAAAAGAAGAGCAAAGCAAACGTAGCATGCCCAAAAGTGAACCAACCCCTTGGACTGCTACGAAAAACACCATCGGATTTCAAAGTAGCCCGATCTAATTCAAAAATTTCACCTAATTGGGCACGTCTAGCGTATTTTTTTACAGTAGCAGGATCACTATAACTAACTCCATTGAGTTCGCCACCATAGAACTCGACAGTTACACCTACTTGTTCAACACTATACTTTGATTCTGCCCTTCTAAAAGGAACATCGGCTCTCACAATTCCGTCTCCATCTACTAAAACTACCGGAAATGTTTCAAAAAAAGTAGGCATACGACGTACAAAAAGCTCGCGCCCTTCTTTATCTCTAAAGACGGGGTGTCCTAACCATCCAACAGCTATTCCATCCCCGTTGTCCATTGAGCCTGCTCTGAATAATCCCCCTTTTGCCGGATTATTACCAATGTAATCATAAAAAGCTAATTTTTCGGGAATTTTAGACCAAGCTTCCGATAAACTCAGATTTTCGGCTAGTCCGGCGCTAACTCTTCGATATATTTCTTGCTGAAAGTATCCCTGATCCCACTGATAACGAGTGGGACCAAATAATTCGATTGGGGTAGTTGCTGAACCATACCACATAGTTCCAGCAACAACGAAAGCTGCAAAAAAAACAGCAGCGATACTACTAGAAAGTACAGTTTCAATATTTCCCATACGTAATCCTTTGTATAGACGTTGAGGCGGACGGACACTAAGATGGAATAGACCTGCTAATATGCCCAATGTACCCGCTGCAATATGATGAGAGGCTATTCCTCCCGGAACAAAAGGATCAAAACCTTCCGCGCCCCACGCTGGATTTACAGATTGTACTTTTCCAGTTAGTCCATAAGGATCGGACACCCATATTCCAGGACCATACAAACCTGTTACATGAAATGCGCCAAAGCCAAAGCAAGCCACCCCTGAGAGAAATAAATGAATTCCAAAGATCTTGGGCAAATCCAAAGAAGGTTTTCCCGTACGCTCATCACAGAATATTTCTAGATCCCAATACACCCAATGCCAGATAGCTGCCAAGAAGCACAAGCCAGAAAACACAATATGTGCCCCTGCGACACCTTCATAACTCCAAATACCCGGATTCGTTATAGTTCCTCCTGAAATACTCCAACCACCCCACGAATTGGTTATTCCTAAACGAGTCATGAAGGGTATAACGAACATACCTTGTCTCCACATTGGATCAAGAACAGGGTCAGAGGGATCAAAAACCGCTAATTCGTATAGAGCCATCGAACCGGCCCAACCAGAAACTAGAGCTGTATGCATTATATGGACAGAAAGCAATCGACCGGGATCATTCAATACGACAGTATGAACACGATACCAAGGCAAACCCATGGAAATACCCCTTTATCAAAGATAAATAGACACTATATCACCTTATTTTATCGCATTGGAAAGGACTATACTATGTACCTAAGTACCTAACCTTTTCAGTGGATTCTGTATGAGAAAGAGTTAATATTTATTCCGTTCCATTGAAAATAACGGAACAATTCTGTTCATAAGAACAAAGAGAAGCAGATCTATTCTATACCCGATAAGTACCAATACGCAATGGGAGAATTGGTCCCATTTTGTGGGAACGAATGCATAGATACTTGTTTATCATTCGAACGATCGATTGCTCCGTTCGTTAAAATTTTTCTTTATTCATTCTATCTTACTCTATAAACCTTCCAATCAATCTATCTAGAAAATAGAATAAAGAGAAAAAAGGATGAAGACAATAAACCCATTATTACGTTTCCATATTAAAGTGAAGTATAGTACTTAATTTTTTTTCTTTAATTTAATGCCCATTGGTGTTCCAAAAGTACCTTTTCGGAGTCCTGGAGAGGAAGATGCAGTTTGGGTTGACGTATAGTGCGACTTGTCAGACATATTGGGTCATATGGGATTTACCCGTTCTCTCCCCCGATCGAGATATCCTCTGTTTCGCCCAAGAAATATTGTATTGAGATTGAGTGAACCATCAATCATTTGGAGCGTGAAGTACAATTAGATCAATTTATATTGGGGATCAATATTATCAATTAGAAGAATTTATGGTTGACTTGGACTGATAAAATAAAGTCTCCAGGCTCCGTTCAGAAAATACCAAATTGGTAACAAATTGATAATATATGTACGATTACCACTTGTATCATAAACGATTCTTATACTTACTATAGGAGCGATCTCAAACTGCCAACCAATGGAGTAGTATGATGAATACATCGAATAGTTTGGAGAAGACATGAAACAAATTGAAAAAGAAGTCGTAACAAAAAAAAGTGGTACTGAGATCATTTGCCCTATATGTACAAATAGAATTCGGGCAGACCTTTTCCCGGAGTAGAACAAAGATGAACCTAAAAAAATTGAAAGGGCCCATTCAGGAACAATAAAATGACATCGTGATTTGAATCTCGATGAAACAATACATCAATGAGAGGTTAGTTCAATAAGTTCAGTAAATTCTTTTTTTTTTTTATAGGTAAGGGAACAAAAACTCATCTTATGTTTTTTGAAAAATAGAAGAAGAAAACCCCCTTCATTAGAAAAACAAAAACCTGTTACAGAAAAAAAAGAAATAGAACTGGAATCGACACATTGATTCTTTTTTTTTTTTTTTTCGCAATTTTTTTTTGAACCGTATGCATCCAAAGGTGCACGTACGGTTCCTAAGGGAACCAATTTTGTCCTAATCAACCGACTTTATCGAGAAAGATTACTTTTTTTAGGCCAAGAAGTTGATAGCGAGATCTCGAATCAACTTGTTGGTCTCATGGTATATCTCAGTATAGAAGATGATACTAGGGATCTTTATTTATTTATAAACTCTCCCGGCGGATGGGTAATACCAGGAATAGCCATTTATGATACTATGCAATTTGTGCCACCCGATGTGCATACAATATGCATGGGATTAGCCGCTTCAATGGGATCTTTCATTCTGGTCGGAGGAGAAATTACCAAACGTCTAGCATTCCCTCACGCTTGGCGCCAATGAGTTTTTTTATTTGAAAAAAAAAAAAGGAAGACTATGCCTTCCCATATTGAATATGAATAATAAGTAATAATAGCATGGCACTTCGAGTTCGATATGAGCAAACCATTATTGTTTTTTTCATAACATGAGATTTTATGTCGAGATAGTAGTATGAAACAGAGGTCATTTCGGATTTGATCTTATGTGTCGGGGGTACATTTCAGCGTCACAAACCATTCTTTTCCACACCGGAATTCTCTTTCTGATATTTATGTTATGAAATAAAAAGTACAAAAATGAAAAAAAAAAAGATCATTTTTTTCCTTATTTGATCGTATCAGAAAGGAACTTTGGGATTGCTAAATCCCAGACAAAATAAATATATAAAGCAACAGAACCATCATAGTATTTTTTTTACTCCTACGAAAGGAAGGGTGGTAAATGGATCATTCAACGATCTGGATCGGATGGATTCTATTTCTTTCTTCAATAGAATAGAAGAGAAGAAAAAGAAAAAGTAAATTCCATTGTAGAGCCGTATGCACAAAAGATGCCTGTACGGTTTTTTTCTTATATTTTTTTTATCCCTTACTTTAGCCCAATCATGCAAGATAGAAGAACCGTTCATGATGTTATATCAATATCATCAGGGTTATGATTCACCAACCTGCTAGTTCTTTTTATGAAGCACAAGCAGGCGAATTTATCCTGGAAGCGGAAGAACTACTGAAACTTCGCGAAACCCTCACAAAGGTTTATGTACAAAGAACGGGTAATCCTTTATGGGTTGTATCCGAAGACATGGAAAGAGATGTTTTTATGTCAGCAACAGAAGCCCAAGTTCATGGCATTGTTGATCTTGTAGCGGTCGAAAATGAAAATACTAGGGATTTCATGTAAATCCATTTCAAACCATAATTCGAATTTTCTGCGATTTGATATTGAATAGAAAAAAAAATTCATGATCATCAATCATCAGGTTAAGATCGATCTAAACCAACCCATTCCATTCTAGAATTCTATATATACATACGGCATGCCAACTATTAAACAACTTATTAGAAACACAAGACAGCCAATAAGAAATGTCACGAAATCTCCCGCTCTTAGAGGATGTCCTCAGCGTCGAGGAACATGCACTAGGGTGTATGTGCGACTCGTTCAGATCATGAGTTCGAACAAATGAGACAATTTTCCAGTATCAATGACCAGTACCAATGAATAGGATAGATAGAGAAGATCTATCATATACCTATATTGTGTTTGGAATTTATGGTTTACATTGGTGCAAATCCAATCACCTAGATTTGAGATGAAAAGCAATTCCCCATTGGGAGCAAATGGTCATCCATTAAGCGGAGGAAATGGTATTATAAGAAGCAAAAAGGTTATACTCCTATTCTTGAAAGAACGGACTAAGAGGGTCAGCTACCTAGCCAACTTTCATAATTAAATGCCGTCACTGTATGGATAACTCTTATTGTGAAAAGAACTATTACTGTATAATTGATGGGTAGAGCCAAAGAGTGTGAACTATACAAGTTAACAATAACATTTGATAAAATGAAAGAAGAGGCTCCGGTGTATAGAGAGGACCTCACCGTTTAAAAAAAAAAGTAACCATAGAAACGATGGAACCCACTATTTTTTTTTATTTGGTATCGTTAGAATTTCTTATTTCCAGGCGAAATGCCTGGAAGGAATAAAAAATCGTGGTTGGGGAAAGTCATAGTAGCAAAAGCCATTGGAATTTATATTTTATATATCGGAATAATCCGTTTTGTTATTAATTGACGGGGGGTAAAGGATGACTGAAAGAAGAGAAATCAATTAGTTATTCATTAAGGTTTAATTTGATTCAATGACCAGAGTTAGACGAGGATATACAGCTCGGAAACGTCGAACAAAAATTCGTTTATTTGCATCAACCTTTATTGGGGCTCATTCAAGACTTACTCGAACGACTACTCAACAGAAAATGAGAGCTTTGCTTTCCTCTCATCAAGATAGAGGCAGGCAAAAGAGGGATTTTCGTAGTTTGTGGATCACTCGAATAAATGCAGTAATTCGTGAGAATAAGGTATTCTATAATTATAGTAGATTAATACAAAATCTGTACAAGAAGCAATTGCTTCTTAATCGTAAAATACTTGCGCAAATATCTATATCAAATAAGAATTGTCTTTACATGATTTCCAATAAGATTATCAAATAAAGGATATGATATTATAAAATATAATACAGAAATGATTGAAATTGAAACAGAATTCCCCGGAGAATGAACTCCGGGAAGATAGAATAAAAAAAATTAAGTAAGATAAGTAGTAGGAATGAACGAACATGTTTCAATAAAAAAAAGATTTCTTCTTCCCCCATTTTTGATTTCTTATAACACAAGAAAAAAATCGGGATTCTAGGTCTTTTGAACAAAACATCAATCTGAGCTTGAGTTCCGATTGGAGTTTTGAGTCAATTGAGGAGTATGTTTATTTATTTCTGGTTCTAGGACCAGTAGTTCTGGGGATCGACTCGGCTCTCTCAAATTGTTTCTCATTATTAAGAAAAGGTAACAAAGATAAAATACGAGCTTGTTTTATAGCAATAGTAATTAATCGTTGTTGTTTCAAGGTCAATTTATTCACCCGTCTAGATAATATTTTTCCTTGTTCACTAATAAATCGACTAATTAAACTCATGTTTCTATAATCGATTCGATCCCCCGATCCAATTGGGGACAAACGCCTACGAAAGGATCGCTTGTATTTACGAAAAGGTTGCTTGGATTTATCCATGGTTTATTCCTTATCTCTAAAATTCTATTTCTTTATTCATTTCAGATCTGACCGAAATAGGCTTTGATTCGCATCGTTTATATTATACATATCATATATAATACACATCATATATATATATATATGAAAATGAAATCGGGTTTGATTTGTATTGTATATATTATGTATATTATATATGTTATATTATATATGTTAAGTTAAATATGATATGTTAAGTTAAATATGTTAAGTTCTTCCTCTTCCTGTTCCTTGGAAAGATCGCGCACACGTTCCGTTCCATCTATTTCTTTATTTCCCCATGAATCGTATGCTTGTGACAATAGTGACAAAATTTTCTCAATTCTAATCGACTGGATGTATTGTGTCGATTCTTTTGAGTAATATATCTAGAAATACCCGGCGATTTTTTATTGACACCATTTCGGACACAACTGGTACATTCCAAAATAACTCTGACTCTGACATCTTTACCCTTGGCCATGAACCCCCTTTTGATTTGGATCGACTTAACTTCTTCTATTTTCGACCCGAACTGAAGAAGAATAAAAGAACAAAAAAATCAATAAGAAAATCAATAGAAGTTACTAACTTGAAATTCCATTTTCATTTCTAAAGCTAAAGATTTCGTTGTGTTGTATGTGTTGTAATTATATAATTACAATTAATATTAATAGAGTAATAGTAATAATTAATAATAAAGTAATAATTAAGTAATACAATTTCTTTCTAACTATCAATTATTCCTATCTTAAATCCCAATATTTCATTTAAGTATCTTCTTTCTATGCTATGATTTCGTGGATCCTGCTCTAGATGTGGATACACATTTCTATTTCTGTTCCCCAAAATTCGATCTTAGATTCACCAGATTTTTGTCGAGGTTCAATACACTTTTTCTTTTTCTTTCCTTCCTATCCTCCTATCCTAAAGAACTGAAAAAAAAAAAAGGAAGGGGCGAAATTTTAGTCACGTCACGTAGAATTGTATCCCTAATTTTCTTCATTTCTTCGCATATTAATAACTAGAATTAAAAAAAAGGGAATGACAAGGCATCTGGGAATAAACGATTAATTTCTATCAATAGACCTGCTAAAGACCCAAACCATAGAGTAGTTAGCACAGGTGCCACGGAGAGATATGTTTTTATATCTCGCATTGAAAATCCTCCTTCTTTATTGTAATACATATATGTATGGTCAGATGTTGTAGTTTAAGATCATTTGTATTTTTTTTTACTTTACGCGGAATTCCTAACTAAAATAGATATGTACAATGAACCAATAGATGAGATTTTCCTGTCCCTAAAAAAGAAAAAGATGACCCCTTCTTCCTGAGCATTTCCGATAAATTTTTATTCTTTTTTTTTTTATACGATACGCCGATAAGATAAATTTTAATTTTTTTTTATACGTTAGGTTTCAGATGTATAAAATTCCTTTATTATATGAAACCAAAAAGAAGAAATGACAAGAAAATTGTATATAGATAGAGGGGAAAATAACAATGTGGAAAACAAGACAGGGATTTTGTACAATGACACTGTACAAGAACTTTAAAAAGGGATGTAGCGCAGCTTGGTAGCGCGTTTGTTTTGGGTACAAAATGTCACGGGTTCAAATCCTGTCATCCCTACCTATTACTTCTCTTATGGGCAGTAACGAGGGATTAATTAAGATCGATTGAAATTGGACATAATCTTTCATTTTTGCATGCTATACGTATGCAAGATATTTTGGGGGTAAAAAAACCTTTTCTTTACACTACAGTCGTATCTCCTGTAATAAGAAAGCGCTCTTAGTTCAGTTCGGTAGAACGCGGGTCTCCAAAACCCGATGTCGTAGGTTCAAATCCTGCAGAGCGTGATTCCGTTTATGTTATGTCGAATCACAATAAAAAAACTTAAGAAAAAAAGTTTAATTGAAACTTGAATTTGACCTCCCGCAGGGAGGAGGTCAATCAAAAAAAATAAATGTTACTCAATCAAAGGTCCAACTGATCACCACGTCTGTATTGTAAATATGCAGTTACGAATAATCCTGCCAAAGTAATAGGAATTAGACCTAAGACGATTCCAAATAGAAAAACTTCAATCATTTCGGTTTTTGAGGGGATAAAAAGATGGGTAAGATCTATCCCTAAATATTAATCTGAATTATCCGTGAATCTCAATAACCAAGAATTGGCAATTGATGTGTAAAGGAACCATGGAACACCTGGAATCTCAGAGAAATATTCATTTTTATGAATTGTTCATTCAATTCATTTCAAATAAGTCGTATCTTACTCAAACCAATCAATAGAGCTGGGGTTATAGTTAAAGCAGCCAGTAGAAAACCGAAATAACTAGTTATAGTAGGCATGAAAGAGCTAAATTAGATATGTTCTTTTGTTACATATGTTGATAAAACACTTACCTAAGTTTCAATTTTCCCAGATACAAGAGTAACGGTAAGAAAAAACCAATTGACAGGATTAGTTTAGTTCAATTGAAAGTTCTTGTCTTTTTCAATAAAAAGAAAGGATCTAATCCATTTTGGGGCGAACGACCTGATATTACTTTTTACTTATTTTTTTTTTACTCATTGGATTCAGTACATTAATAGGTTGGTTAATTGCCCATAATATCTCGAATGAGAAGAAAAAAAGTGCCCTACGATATATCGAAGCGATCTATCAAAAAAATAAAACCTTTACTTTCATTTTTATTCTTTTTTGGAGGGTCCAACTCGATTCAAAGACGAACAACTTCCATTATCCTTTTAGGTTCTATATTCTTTCTTTCCATATCATGGAGTTCCATACTTGTAGTTCGGTCAAGAAAGAACCTTTGTTTTGCATCTAATGCAACCGT